TAATATTTCTAACGGGGTTGCAAAAGGATCGGCCGGTTCACCAAGCATTGATGGTTCTAGAACCGCTAAGCCTACATTACATGCAATAGTACCTAGAATTACTACTGGTTTAATATATAAAAGATCGTTGGGCCATGCAGGCTCCCCGTAATAATTATGACCCATACCTTTAGCCAACTTAGCTCTTAATACAGGTCAAGTCAGGTTTTTTTGTTATTGAGATAGGTGAATTCTTATAGATCCATCCCCCGAGGGAACCGGACATGATAATTTTTCATCATCCAGCTCGAGCAAGAATCAAAAGAACCAAATGAATCAAAATGATATAAAAGAGATATGTTATCTATATCCACACATATCTGGTATAGGAATGGTTCAGTGTAAGAAAAATTGGAATGAATTCTTTTTTACGAAGTTGACCCTATCCATTACAAAGAATTCAGTTCTTACAAGTCAATACTCAAGACCCAAGTAGGCTTACAAATCATGATAGGATCAAGTGCTTTTTGGGTCGTCTCAGACCTTATAATTGGTATTTAGCCCAAACTATTTGATACCCATACAAGGTTTACTTGTTACTAAATAAAGTATAGTCTCCGTTGTTCTTCTTTAGATCCCTTGTTTCACTCCGATAGTATTAGCGAGATCGTGCCAATGCAGAGGAAATGAATGCATTTACATACTATTCTAAAGTATCTAAAGTAAGTCAAAAATTTGTTTTATCTGAAATACTGGATTTTACGGAGCCTGCTCATGTACAACACGATTCGGATATGATCATAGAAAAAATTCTCTTCAAGAGAACCAGCCTATGCCTCACATAGGGCTTATGCGCGGATTGGAATAAAGACACATTTGGTTGGGAATTGCAATGTGGCAGGCAGATGTCTACATAGACAAATCAATAGTTCAGGTCACACACTCCCATAATCCATTTTATTTTCAAAGAATTCCCTTCACCTCCCCAATATGATTTCTTTTACATGAATAGTTAGTTGAAGGGAAATATCCAAACCCATGTCTTATTATTTTTAATAATCCATATTTGTAGCAATGAAATACTATTATTCCTCCCCCAAGTGATAAATGATGGATCACAAATATTGATGAAATTTTCTCTATAAAGGTCCAGAAAAACCTTGTTTACGTATCATTGGAAAGTGCATTAAATAAATACGGCAGTAAGAAGCGGCAATACAAAAGTGTGTAAACTATAAAAACGAGTCAAAGTAGATTGTCCCACACTAGCGCTCCCGCGCAATAATTCTACCAAAGGCGATCCTATTACAGGAATAGCTTCGGGTACACCTGTTACAATTTTAACTGCCCAATAACCAATTTGGTCCCAAGGTAAGGAATAACCAGTTACGCCAAAAGATGCGGTCAATACAGCCAGAACCACACCGGTAACCCAAGTATAAATTCACGAGGTTTTTTAAATCCGCCGGTGAGATACACACGAAATACATGCAGGATCATCATAAGGACCATCATACTTGCCGACCATCGATGAACTGATCGGATTAACCAGCCAAAGTTAGCTTCAGTCATTATGTATTGAACAGAAGCAAAAGCCTCAGTAACGGTCGGACGATAGTAAAAAGTCATAGCAAACCCGGTAGCTACTTGTACTAAAAAACAAGTAAGCGTAATTCCCCCTAAACAATAAAATATATTGACGTGGGGAGGAACATATTTACTAGTTATATCATCCGCAATCGCCTGAATCTCCAGACGTTCTTCGAACCAATCATAGACTTTATTGAGATAGGTGGAATTCCCCCTCTGAGAACCGTATATGAGACTTTCATCTCGTACAGCTCAAGCAAAAATGCCCAAATACTAGTTGCAGCGGCCACACCACCCCAGCGAAAGTTTGAAACTTCTTAATCTCTGAGATTCAAGAAAATCCCAAAGCTATTATTTCTTTTGTGGCGATAATACCAACATATCAAGTTAGCTCAGTCGTCTTTATCTTTATTTTGACGGGCCGCTTGAATCCTCTCTTTCCCTATCTTTTTTTCTGTAATTTGTTTTTGTGCAATGTGTCTTTTAGGATTTGTTTTCTTTATTTTATTGATAGGAATTCTCTTGTTAAGACCCTAGGACTCGAGTCAAACCTCAGATTCATACTAGAACCACGATGATTCAATAAAAAAAACCTAAAGGCAATCAAGGATTCCCTGAGTAAGAACCCTTTGATTATGATTATCACTTATTTCCCCTCCCTGAAGAAATAGACTGATTCAAAATTTAAATCAATATTTTTCTTTTGGTCAAAATAGAAAAAGGGTTTGAAAGAAGAAAATTCTTTCGGTTTCAAAATTCTTTTTGAAATTTTTTTGGAACCCGGGCACGAGGTCTGAATATTAAGTATGAATCATAGTTCAAATATTTCTTAATCTATTTCGTGTTCCAGATACTAGAATAAATATCTGACGAAGTAGAATCATCTCTATCAAGATGACAGCCCTATTCTCTGTACTATCAATAGGATCAATTCGAACAAGTCACACACTCATATTCCGGAAATACAGAAACAAAGAAATTACGCGATCGAACTGCCAAAATAAAATAGAATGAGTTCTAAATCCGAGCTAAAAATGATCCTTTTTGGATTCAAAAGCAAGGACTTTGTTATTCTTATAGATTTAATTCATTGAAATTCCATCCAATAAAACAGAAGAATTATAAATCTCCAAAATAATAGATAGAAATACCGCGAATAGCCCCATTGCCACACCCATCAAAGGAGTCGTTCCCCACCCGGGGGCTACTTTACCATATTCCGAATTCAATGGTTTTAATAAATTACCTATAGTAGTTCGTCTTGGACCAGATCTAGAACTGTTCTCAACAGTTTGTGTAGCTATTGTATTCATTGAGATCTGTTGACTTTGTATACCATTCCGTTGTAAATAAACGATCTTAGCTTAGCATAGATCCTTTGGAGTCTTTCAATTCTATAATAATAAAATGGAAACAGCAACCCTAGTCACCATCTTTCTATCCGGTTTACTTGTCAGTTTTACTGGGTACGCCTTATATACCGCTTTTGGGCAACCTTCTCAACAACTAAGAGATCCATTCGAAGAACATGGAGACTAGGTGAAGTAATGAGCCCCACCACAATCTGGGGAGGCTCATTACTTCAATTGAGATAATGAAAAATCATTTCATCTTTTTAGTTGGAACTTTAGGCGGTTCTCGAAAAAAGATAGCGAAAAAGATTATCCCTAGAGTCGAGACTAAGAGGAATGTATAAACTAATGCTTCCATAGATTCGATCGTGGTTTCCAATTATAGCTTTCATACCTGTTTGTTTTTGGATTTTCTATTTTTTTTATCATACCTTGGATAAAGGATAAAGAAAGAACGAACAAAAGTAAAAAGGAGGGCGATTCACATAAAAATTTCTCGCTGTGTCAAATCCCAAACCTAAAAGAACGGAAAAAAAGATAACAAAGTAATTTAGATTAGGCTGCTTGTTTTCTTGTAGTTGGATCGCCAAGTTTTTGGAATGCTCCAAACTCTACTTGAGCATCTAAATCTGGATCAATACCAGCAAAAACATCTCTGAACAGGGTTCTAGCACCATGCCAAATGTGTCCGAAGAAGAAGAGCAAAGCAAATGAAGCATGCCCAAAAGTAAACCAACCCCTTGGACTGCTGCGAAAAACACCATCGGATTTCAAAGTAGCACGATCTAATTCAAAAATTTCACCCAATTGAGCGCGTCTAGCATATTTTTTCACAGTAGCAGGATCGCTATAACTAACGCCATTGAGTTCACCGCCGTAGAAGGTAACAGTTACACCTACTTGTTCAACACTATACTTCGATTCTGCCCTTCTAAAAGGAACATCGGCTCTAACAATTCCATCGCCGTCTACTAAAACGACCGGAAATGTTTCAAAAAAAGTAGGCATACGGCGTACAAAAAGTTCACGTCCTTCTTTATCTCTAAAAATAGGGTGTCCTTACCATCCAACTGCTATTCCATCCCCGTTATCCATCCGCCCTGAATAATCCTCCTTTTGCTGGATTATTGCCAATGTAATCATAAAAAGCTAATTTTTCAGGAATTTTAGACCAGGCTTCTGATAAACTTTTATTTTCTGCTAGCCCAGCACTGACTCTTCGATATATCTCTTGCTGGAAGTACCCCTGATCCCATTGATAACGGGTGGGGCCAAATAATTCGATCGGGGTAGTTGCCGAACCATACCACATAGTTCCGGCAACAACAAAAGCTGCAAAAAAGACAGCAGCAATACTACTGGAAAGGACGGTTTCAATATTTCCCATACGCAATCCCTTGTATAGCCGTTGTGGCGGGCGAACACTAAGATGGAATAGACCCGCTAATATGCCCAATGTTCCCGCTGCAATATGATGAGAGGCTATTCCTCCTGGAACGAAAGGATCAAAGCCTTCCACGCCCCACGCTGGATTTACAGGTTGGACTTTTCCCGTCAGTCCATAAGGATCGGACACCCAGATTCCCGGACCATACAAGCCCGTTACATGAAATGCACCAAAACCAAAGCAAGCCACTCCGGAGAGAAATAAATGAATTCCAAAGATCTTGGGCAAATCCAAAGAGGGTTTTCCTGTACGTTCATCACAAAATATTTCTAGATCCCAATACACCCAATGCCAGATAGCTGCCAAAAAGCATAAGCCAGAAAACACAATATGGGCCCCCGCTACACCTTCGTAACTCCAAAGACCCGGATTCGTTACAGTCCCGCCTGTGATACTCCAACCTCCCCATGAATTGGTTATTCCTAAACGAGTCATGAAGGGGATAACGAACATACCCTGTCTCCACATTGGATCAAGAACAGGGTCAGAAGGATCAAAAACCGCTAATTCATACAGAGCCATCGAACCCGCCCAACCAGCAACCAGAGCTGTATGCATTATATGAACCGAAAGCAACCGACCGGGATCATTCAATACAACGGTATGAACACGATACCAAGGCAAACCCATGGAAATACCCCTTTATCAAAGATAAATAGACACTGCATAACGTAAATTGCGTTGGAAAAGAGGAAAAGACTAGACTATGACTATCCTATGGACCCCTCTTGCTCTTGTTCAGCGGATTATTTCATAAAATTAATATTTGTTCTACTCTGTTGGTAATAATGGAACAATTCTGTTCGTAGGAACAAAGAGAAGCAGATTTATTCTATACTCGATAAGTACCAATACGCAACGGGGGTTGATACTTTTTTCTACGAGCGAATGGGTCCCCACTTATTCATCATTAGAAGGCCTTATTCGTAATAATTTTATTGATTCTGCCCTTATTTTTGTTATGATGTAGGGAATTTTTATAGTCTATCTAATCTTTTTATAGTCTATCTAATCTATGTATAAAATAAATACGAAAAAAACCAAGACTATAAAGCCAATCAAACCCTATTTTTACGTTTCCCCATCAAAGTTAAATTTTAAATTGAAAATCTTGTTTTCTTTAATTTTATGCCCATTGGTGTCCCTAAAGTACCTTTCCGAAATCCTGGAGACGAAGATGCATCGTGGATTGATATATAGTGCGACTTGTAAGATATATTGAGTCGTTTGGGACCGGGTCTCTCCCCCGATAGAGATAGCCCCCGTTTCACCTAGATAAATTCATGGAATCATCCAAAATTTGGAGCGTGAAGTGCAATGAGAGCCTTTCTTGGGGAAAATTCATATTACTTCTTCTTAGATTTGACTTATTATTAGATTATGGTTGGCTTGGTTGGACTAAAAAAATGAAGTATTCAGACTCCGTTTAAAAAAAAGCCAATCGGTAATATATCGATGATTTTTACTTGTACGGTAACCGATTCCTATATTTGGAAATTGAAATAGATCCTCTTTCTCGGGTATCTAAAACTTTAAGAACTACTTGGTAGACGGTATGAAATGAATTGAAAAAAAGAAAGTAATAATAATAAGAAATGGTAATGGGAGCATTTGTCCTATATATACAAATACAAATTGGGCGAATCCTTACCCGGAGGAGAGCAGAAACCTAAATAAAATAAACTCATTCAGGAACAAGAAAATGCCATCGGAATTTGGATGAAAGCTCGAGGAAAGAATACATCAATGAGAAGTTAACTCGATAAGTTTAGCGACCCCTTTTCTTATTCTTCTAATAATAGAAAAGCGAAAAATAGAAAACGAAGTTCGTCTTTATTGAAAAATCGAAGAAAATTTCGCTAGACTAAAGAACCTGTTATGAAAAAAAAAGAAAGGGGCTGGAATCTATACATTGATTCTTTTTCGCAATTTTTTTGAACCGTATGCGTCAAAAGGTGCATGTACGGTTCCTAAGGGAAACAACTTGCCTACTCCTAATCAATCGACTTTATCGTCAACGATGCCTTTTTTTAGCTCAACCGATTGATAATCAGATCTCGAATCAACTTGCTGGTCTTTTGATATATCTTAGTATCGAAGATCCGAACAAGGATCTTTTTTTGTTTATAAACTCTCCTGGGGGAGGGGTAATGTCTGGAATAACTCTTTATGATACTATGCAAATGGTGGCACCAGATGTCCAGACAATATGCATAGGATTAGCCGCTTCAATGGCATCTTTGATCCTGGCCGGCCGGGGGAGAAATTACCAAACGTATGGCATTCCCTCACGCTTGGCGCCAATGAGGTTTTTATTTGACAAAAAAAAGAAGACTATGCCTTCGTTATATGAATATATTAATGTCAATAGAATATGAAGTTATGAATATGAAGTAATAATAGCATGGCACTTCGAATTCGATATTCAATTCAATTTTTTGTATTGTTTTTCAAAACATTCGATTATGTATCGAGAGAGTAGTATGAACTAAAAGGTATTTCCGATTTTCTCTTACGGGAGTCCAGTTTAGCGTCACAAACCTTTTTTGTTTTTTCATGGCAGGAGGTACTTAAGAATATTGAAGTTATGTTAGGAAAGAGTACGAAAAAACACGATTTTTTCCTTAGGATCAAAAGAGAAACTTTGGGATTGCTAGAGACAAAAATAAATAGAAATGAAATATATAAAGCAACGGAGCCATCATAATATTTTTAAACTTCTCCGAAAGGAAGGGTGGCAATTTGATCATTTACCCATCTGGTTCTGATAGAGTCTATTTTTCTCTTTCTTCGGGGGGGTCAGGGTCCATTTAGAGCCGTATGCAATACCCAAAGGATGCCTGTACGGTTGTTCCATTCTATCGTTTGTCTTCGCTTTTTCATTTTCATGCGAGCTAAAGGAACATTTTGTTATATCATCAGGGTAATGATCCATCAACCTATGAGTTCTTTTTTTGAGGCTCAAGCAGGAGAAGTGGTCTTGGAAACGAAAGAAGTGATGAAACTGCGTGAAAACCTCACACAGGCTTATGTAAACAGAACCGGCAAACCTGACTGGCTCATAACCCAAGAGATGGAAAGAGACAATTTTTTGTCAGCACGAGAAGCCAAAGTTTATGGAATTATTGATTACGTAGCGGATGAGCTTTTCCGCTAGGGGTTTGATGATTGTATGAATATGGATTTCGCTCAAATACGTGATTTGAGATTAGATCTCCGACTTGAATATACATTCTATTCAATGGAATTCATCATGAGTCGGTTAAGATCAATCTAAACCAGCCCATTAGATTATGTATACGATTCAACATGCCAACTATTAAACAACTTATTAGAAATGCAAGACAGCCAATCAGAAATGTCACGAAATCCCCCGCTCTTCGGGGATGCCCTCAACGTCGAGGAACATGTACTAGGGTGTATGTGCGACTCGTTTAGATTATCAGCTGACACATAACAAAAGCAAAAAAAAAAGGACTTTTCCCAATGGTCAGTATCCGAGTGAATGGGATAGAATGGAAGAAGGAACTCCATTCATTATTTTCAAAAACTCTATCATATCCCTCTATTGTTATTGTGTATAAAGTTTATGGTTTCCATTGGTGCAAATCCAATTCTCTCAATTTCAGATGAGAAGAAAGTCTCCATTGGTAGCAATTTGTTATCCATTAAGCGGAGGAATTTCTATTTCAAAAACATAAAGATTAGGCACTCTGGCAAGAACGGACTAACAGGGCCAGCTACCCCAGCTAACTTTCATACTTAAATACCGTTACTTTATAAGTAGATCTCGTTGTGAAAGACCTATTACTGGAGACTTCATGGGTAGAGCCAAAGAATGTGAACTATACAAGTTCCCAATAACGTTGATTAGTTGATTAAATGAAGTTTAAAGGCTCCGGTGTATAGAGAAGACCTCACCGTTTAAGAAGTAATCATAGAAACGAAGGAACCCCACTATTTCTTTATCTAGTTTTATTTTTTTATTTACTCTATTTTTGATACATAGGAAAAGACAATTTCTTATGTCTTTCTTATTCTTGTTTTGTGGTAAAATACCTCAACAAAAAAATTAAAATCGTGGTTGGCATTGGAATTTTTATTTTATACATTGGAGAAATCCGTTTTGTTAGTATTAGTAATAGAAGTTTTGTTAGTATTAGTAATAGAAGAAAGAGTAAAACAATAGCGGAAAGAAAGAAAAAATGAGTTATTCGAAAAAGTTTCATTTATTCCATGACCAGAACTAAACGGGGATATATAGCTCGGAGACGCCGAACAAAAGTGCGTTTCTTTGTATCAAGTTTTCGAGGGGTCAAGACTTACTCGAACTATTACTCAACAGGAAATAAGAGCTTTGGTTTCATCTCATCGGGATAGGGATAGGCAAAAGAGAGAGTTTCGTCGTTTGTGGTCGGCTAAACGCAGTAATTCGCGAAAGAGGAGTATCCTATAATTATAGTCAATTAATACACCATCTGTACAAGAGCCAATTGCTTCTTAACCGTAAAATACTTGCGCAAATAGCCATATCAAATAGGAAATGTCTTTATATGATTTCGAACGAGATCCTAAAAAAAGTAGATTGTAAAGAATCCAACGGAATCATTTCAATGGAGTTCCCGGAGAATGAACGGAGGGAAGGTAGAGTAGAAATTACGATAAAATAGTCAAACACGTTCAATCAAAAAATCTTTATGATTTGTTATGACACGATAATCAAATCTAGATTCACGGATTTTTCGAGCAAAACACCAATCCGCGTTTGAGTTCGGGTTGGAATTATGATTCAAGTGAAGTAAGCCTATTTATTTTTTTAATTTTTCTTTCTTTTGATATTGATTTTTATTTCTGGCTTTAAAAGCATTAGTTCTAGCGGTCGACTCGCTTCTTTCAAATCCTTTCCTTTTAGTAAAGGGTAACAAAGATAAAATATGAGCTTGTTTTATCGCAAGAGTAATTAATCGTTGTTGTTTCAAGGTCAATCTATTCACTCGTCTAGATAATATTTTTCCTTGTTCACTAACAAATCGGCTCATTAAGCTCATGTTTCTATAATAAATTCGATCCCCAAATTGAATCGGGGGCAAACGCCTATGAAAAGATCGCTTGGATTTAAGAAAAGGTCGCTTGGATTTATCCATAGTTTGTTTGGTTAGTTTATTCCTTATGCCGAATATTTTATTTTATTATTTTTTCAATATAATTTTAATTGTAAATTTGCCCCAAATAGGATTTTTTATTGAAATTTGTTATAGATCTCGTATAGATCATGTCCTTATTTTTCCCCTCCGTGAAAGACCAATTTCTTTTTTGATCTCTCCATGAATCGTATGTTTGTAACAATAGGGACAGAATTTTTTCAATTCTAATCGATTAGGCGTATTGTGCCGGTTCTTTTGAGTAATATATCTGGAAATGCCCCTTGCTACCTTATTAACACCGTTTCGGACACAACTGGTACATTCCAAAATAACCGTTACTCGTACATCTTTACTCTTGGCCATGAACCTCCTTTAGATTTTTGATTGACTCAACTCTTCTATATTTCAATTCAAAACAAAGAAAAGAAAAAATAGAAGTTACTAACTTAAAATCCAATTAGTTGTAAAATAGAAAAGTCAATAGAAATATGGAAAATGAATTTTTTTATGAAATTATAAATTCAAGAAATCAAAAAAGGAACACAACGATTTCTAAACTGTAGTTGAAATTGAAGTAATCATTTCAGTATCTTGGATAAGACTCCTGTCCTAGATCTTCATTTTCGATTCTACCCACACCCCCCTATTATTAATTAAAAATAGAATTAATTTCAGAATTCATTTTTGAATATATAGAATATTCATTTCATTCGACCTTGAACCCGAATCTTAAATTTTATTCTTTCTCTTTCCTCCCTTAGTAAAATAAAGGGAAAAAAGAGAAAAGAGCGGGAAGTTTTACTCAAGAATATTTGATCGTATCTCTAGTCTTCTTCATTCCTTCCCATATCAATAACTAGAATGAAAAAAAGGGGAATGTCAACGCATCCGGGAAAAACCGATTAATCTCTCAAAATAGACCTGCTAAGGCCCCAAACCATAGCGTACTTAGTACTGGTGCGACGGAGAGATATGTTTTAAAATCTCGCATCGAAAACCCTCCTTTTTTATTATTGTATAATTTCTTGTAATTATGTAATTAATAGAATAGATAATGCATATATGATCAGATACATATGTGGGTAAGGACCACTTATTATACACCGAATTCCTAAATTCCTAATTCAAAATGTACAATGACCGGGTAAATAAGATTTCCCTTTTCGTAAAACAGAAAAAAATACATTACCCCTCTTACCGAGCATTTCCGAAAAATGCTCATTTTTTTTACGACGGGTTCTTGTATATTTTGTATTTATTTGTATATTTTCTATCTAATATCTATGAAAACTCTTTTCCTTTTACTATTATTTTCTATTTTATTTAGATTTCTTATATGTTACATTATATGTTTATGTTACATTATATGTTACATGAGACCAAAAAGACGAAATGGTCAGAAAAATTGTATATAGAAAAATTTTATATAGAAATGGAGGATGGAAAACAAGACAGGAATTCTCTATAATTACACTGTGGAACATTTGAAGGGATGTGGCGCAGCTTGGTAGCGCGTTTGTTTTGGGTACAAAATGTCACGGGTTCAAATCCTGTCATCCCTACCTATTACTGCTCCTTTGAGCCGTAACAGGGGATCAATTCAGAGCGCTTCAAATTGGGCAAAATCTTTCATTTTTATGATAGTATTCTTCTAGTACTAGTCTAAATTAGGATTATGAAAAGAATCTTTTTCTTTACAGTCTTATCTATTCTATTTATTCTATTCTGATAACAAAGCGCTCTTAGTTCAGTTCGGTAGAACGTGGGTCTCCAAAACCCAATGTCGTAGGTTCAAATCCTACAGAGCGTGATTTTTGTCTTCGTAGATGAATTAGACTGAAATAGATTCAGTAACGTGCACAGCAATCGGAATTTGACCTCCTGGGGATTAAAGAAAGGAGGAGGTCAATCAAAAAAAGAACTGTTAATTAATAATTAATCAAAGGTCCAACTGATCACCACGCCTGTATTGTAAATATGCAGTTACGAATAATCCAGCCAAAGTAATAGGAATTAGACCTAATACGATTCCAAATAGAAAAACTTCAATCATTTCAATTTGTTTGAAAGGAGAAAAAAGAGGTAATATCCATACCAAAATAGTAATCCAATTTGACATGAATCTCAATGACCAAGAATTTACAGACCAAGAATTTACAATGAATTTACAATTGGCACGGCGAGTAACTGTAAGTAACTATAGAATAGACAGAAACGGAATCCCGCACCGCGGAAAGATTTCTTTTAATGAAAAAAAATTTCTTTTTTATTTTATTTCAATTTTAAATAAGTCGTATCTTGCTCAGACCAATAAATAGAGCTGAGGTTATAGTTAAAGCTGCTAATAGAAAACCAAAATAACTAGTTAGAGTAAGCATGAAGGAGCTAAATGAAATATGGGAATTTTAGACATATGTTTCTAAAGCATTTACCGAAGTTTCTATTTTTGCAAAAAATAGGACGGCCAATTGAAAAAATTGAATTAATGGAAAGTTTTTAATTAATTATAGATACACGGGGATAACAAAGATAAAGTAAAGATAAAGTAAGAGGCATATAAAACGAAATTGTTTCATCATCTCTAACATCTATCCATGCGGCGATTCCAATCAAGAGATTGATTGAGTAACTCGTGAGTAAACTAATAGAACTGGGTCGTCTAACTTCATTCAAAAACGAAATTTTTTGAAAATAATTTCGTATATTTTTTGTATCGAATCTATTTTCGAGGGGAAAATCAAATTTTTCTTTTTACTTTCAGTTTCATTCATTAGATTCAGTAATAGGTTCCTTCACATAATATCTTGAATGATTGAAAAGAAGAAAAAGTTATCACACAATCGCTTGAAAATTTATTTTGTCCAACTAGATTCTAAAACTAGGAATTTCTATTCTCTTTTCTATTTCTCTTTACACATTCAACCATCCTTGTAGCTAGATAAGAACCTTTGGATCGAGATCCAATACAACAATGAATCAAAAGGATTC